TCTCTTTCGGGAAAAGGATAATATTCAACTTCGAGTTTTCAACTATATCCTTTATGTAAATGGAAAACCAACTCGAGGAATTTCTGACACAAGTATTCAATTGGTTCGAACTTGTTTAGTCTTGAATTGGGACCAAGACAACAAAAATTCTTCCCTCGAGGAGGTCCGAGCTTTCTTTGTTGAAGTAAGTACAAAGGGTTTGATTCGAGATTTCATAAGAATTGGCTTAGTGAAATCCCATATTTCGTATATAAGAAAAAGGAATAATCCGCCAGATTCAGGATTGATCTCTGCAGATCACATGAATCCGTTTTATTCGACTTCTCCTAAGGCTGGCATTCTTCAACAATCGCTTAGACAAAATCACGGAACTATTCGTATGTTCTTAAATAGAAATAAGGAATCCCAATCTTTGTTAATTTTATCATCATCTAATTGTTTTAGAATTGGTCCATTCAATCATGTAAAATATCACAATGTTATAAACCAATCAATAAAAAAAAATCCTCTAATTACAATTAAAAATTCGTCGGGCCCCTTAGGAACAGCCATTCAAATTTCGAATTTTTATTCATTTTTGCCTTTACTAACTTATAATCAGATCTCGGTAATTAAATATTTGCAACTCGATAACTTAAAATATATTTTTCAAGTAATTAACTCTTATTTAATCGATGAAAATGGAAGATTTTTTAATCTAGATCCATACAGTAACGTTGTTTTGAATCCATTAAAATTGAATTGGTTTTTTCTTCATCAAAATTATCATCATAATTATTTTGAGGAAACGTCCACAATAATTAGTCTTGGACAATTTTTTTGTGAAAATGTATGTATAGCCAAAAAAGAACCACACCTAAAATCGGGTCAAGTTTTAATTGTTCAAAGGGATTCTGTAGTAATAAGATCCGCTAAGCCCTACTTGGCTACTCCGGGAGCAAAAGTTCATGGGCATTACAGAGAAATTCTTTACGAAGGGGATACATTAGTTACATTTATATATGAAAAATCGAGATCCGGTGATATAACACAAGGTCTTCCAAAAGTAGAACAAGTGTTAGAAGTCCGCTCGATTGATTCAATATCGCTGAACTTAGAAAAGCGGATTAAGGGTTGGAACAAGTGTATAACAAGAATTCTTGGAATTCCTTGGGGATTCTTGATTGGTGCTGAGCTAACTATAGTGCAAAGTCGTATTTCTTTGGTTAATAAGATTCAAAAGGTTTATAGATCCCAGGGGGTGCATATTCATAATAGGCATCTCGAAATTATTGTACGTCAAATAACATCAAAAGTTTTGGTTTCAGAAGAGGGAATGTCTAATGTTTTTTTACCTGGAGAACTGATTGGATTGTTACGAGCAGAACGTACGGGGCGTGCTTTAGAAGAAGCAATCTGTTATCGAGCCGTTTTATTAGGAATAACTCGAGCATCTTTGAATACTCAAAGTTTTATATCCGAAGCAAGTTTTCAAGAAACAGCTCGAGTTTTAGCAAAAGCTGCTCTTCGGGGTCGTATCGATTGGTTGAAAGGCCTGAAAGAAAATGTTGTTCTAGGGGGGGTGATACCCGCCGGGACCGGATTCAACAAAGGATTGTTACATTGTTCACGGCAACATACCAACATTCTTTTGGAAAAAAAAACAAAGAATTTATCTTTATTCGCGGTAGATATGAGAGATATTTTATTCTACCACAAGGAATTTTGTGACTCTTCTCTTTCAAAATCTGACTTTTCTAAGATTTAATAATTCCTAATAACGGGTTCCTATTTTGAATTTCATTTTTTGTTGTTTGCTGTAGTCATTTGCTTTGGTAATTTGTTAACACTAATAAAGATAATAATGAATACAAAATAATGTCTTGGCTCATGCATAAAAGGCCATCCCCGGTACAAGAGAAGGTTCCATCGGAACAAATTTTTATTTTAGTTTGGGGTACCCCCCCCTTTTTTAAGTGTGAAAAGAAATGACAAAAAGATATTGGAACATCGATTTGGAAGAGATGATGAGAGCAGGAGTTCATTTTGGACACGGTACTAGGAAATGGAATCCTAGAATGGCACCTTATATTTCTGCAAAGCGTAAAGGTATTCATATTATAAATCTGACTAGAACTGCTCGTTTTTTATCAGAAGCTTGTGATTTAGTTTTTGATGCAGCAAGTAGGGGAAAACAATTCTTAATTGTCGGGACAAAAAATAAAGCAGCTGATTTAGTGTCGCGGGCTGCAATAAGGGCTCGGTGTCATTATGTTAATAAAAAATGGCTCGGCGGCATGTTAACAAATTGGTCCACTACAGAAAAAAGACTTCATAAGTTTAGGGACTTGAGAACTGAACAAAAGACAGAGGGATTCAATCGTCTTCCGAAAAGGGATGCAGCTGTGTTGAAGAGACAATTATCTCGCTTGGAAACATATCTAGGCGGGATTAAATATATGACGGGCTTGCCTGATATTGTAATCATCATCGACCAGCAAGAAGAATATACGGCTCTTAGAGAATGTATCACTTTGGGAATTCCAACCATTTCTTTAATCGATACAAATTGTAATCCCGATCTCGCGGATATTTCTATTCCAGCAAATGATGACGCTATAGCTTCAATTCGATTCATTCTTAACAAATTAGTATTCGCAATTTGTGAGGGTCGTTCTAGCTATATACAAAATTCTTGATTAATAATAAGATAAATAAATCAAATTTTTTTTGAGGGAGGGGCTCCCTGTATTTCGATTTATAAAATCGGTTACTACTTCCTGAATTTCCTGAATCATACAAAAGAAAAAGAGATAAAAAACTGGGGATATTGTGTGATTAGTTTAGTTGGTATCCAAAACTAAAATATAAAATTAAAGTAAATTAAGTAAAAAAGGGGGATCTTGAATCAAAATAATTTAAAGTTCTTATTTCTGTCAGAGGGCAATATGAATGTTTTATCATGTTCCATCAACACACTAATAAAAGAAGGGTTATATGAGATATCTGGTGTCGAAGTAGGCCAACATTTCTATTGGCAAATAGGGGGTTTCCAAGTCCATGCCCAAGTCCTTATTACTTCTTGGGTTGTAATTGCTATCTTATTAGGTTCCGCAGTTATAGCGGTTCGCAATCCCCAAACCATTCCAACTGACGGCCAAAATTTCTTTGAATTTGTCCTTGAATTCATTCGAGACGTGAGTCAAACCCAGATTGGAGAAGAATATGGTCCATGGGTTCCCTTTATTGGAACCCTGTTTTTATTTATTTTTGTTTCTAACTGGTCAGGAGCCCTTTTACCGTGGAAAATTATCCAGTTACCTCAAGGGGAGTTAGCAGCACCAACGAATGATATAAATACGACGGTTGCTTTAGCTTTACTCACATCAGTAGCCTATTTTTATGCGGGTCTTAGCAAAAAAGGATTAGGGTATTTCAGTAAATACATTCAACCAACTCCAATTCTTTTACCCATTAACATCTTAGAAGATTTTACAAAACCCCTATCACTTAGTTTTCGACTTTTCGGAAATATATTAGCCGATGAATTAGTAGTTGTTGTTCTTGTTTCTTTAGTACCTTTAGTGGTTCCTATACCTGTCATGTTCCTTGGATTATTTACAAGCGGGATTCAAGCTCTCATTTTTGCCACTTTAGCTGCGGCTTATATAGGTGAATCTATGGAGGGTCATCATTAACTATTTTTTTATTCGTTGTTAGCCCAATTGTAGAATAGTTGGTTTACGTTATGTAAGAAACACTTGTATATGTGATATTTGATATTGACTAGGTATATATGAGTTAAAGATCTATATAATCTGTCCCACTACGTTTGTGAATTTCGATTTAGATAGGGATTCCATTAGAAGTTCTTCCTTTTTATCTGTGAATTGGCTGAAAAAAGTGATAAAAAAAGAACGAAGAATTCAAATAATGGTTCACAAAAAATAAATGGCATAAAAAGTCGTATATATATATATATATATATTATGAATTTTTAAAAATCCCGTGGATAGGAACTAATATCAAAGTAATTCTTTGGTTCAATAATATTATTATATTAGTTCAATTTAAGTTTTTGGTTTTTTTGGCTGGATGAATCTTAGCGATGACTTAATTATAATTAAGTCCTAACTCATCGGATGATTGTATCATTAACTATTTCTTTATTTTGGTGTGAGGAACTTATCATGAATCCACTGATTTCTGCTGCTTCGGTTATTGCTGCTGGGTTGGCTGTTGGGCTTGCTTCTATTGGACCTGGAGTTGGTCAAGGTACAGCTGCGGGTCAAGCTGTCGAAGGTATCGCGAGACAACCTGAGGCAGAAGGAAAAATACGAGGTACTTTATTGCTTAGTTTGGCTTTTATGGAAGCTTTAACAATTTATGGCCTGGTTGTAGCATTAGCGCTTTTATTTGCGAATCCTTTTGTTTAATCCTATAAATAAGAAAATTCTGGATTTTTTTCGTAGTTTTTTTTTATTCTATCAAGATTTCACTCCTACAATTATTCATTGAGACAACAATCCTTGGGAAGGACTAATTTGAGGATGGGGAATTAGTACATCGATTCGCTTTCTTCCTTCCCCTTATTCTTTTAGTTTAATGGAAACTTTTTTTTTAGGAATGTTGTGAAAAACGGAGGTTTTTTGAAATTTACATAAAACTTGGTCTCAAATTCTAGCTTAATTCTAATAAGTCTCATTATTATTATTGAAAATTAAAAATTTTGGAAAATACATTTGTAAATAGAATAGGTTTTTTATTCTGTTTACAAATATCCAAATAGGTAAATTAAATTATAAATTATTAAATTAAATTTTCTTTTTATTGAAAAAAAAAGAATAAAAAAAAGGACAGAGTTCTTTTTTTATAGTTTAGCTAGACGAGGAGATTATATGAAAAATTTAACCGATTCTTTCGTTTACTTGGGTCACTGGCCATCCGCCGGGAGTTTCGGGTTTAATACCGATATTTTAGCAACAAATCCAATAAATCTAAGTGTAGTCTTCGGTGTATTG